CACTCATTTTTTGTTTCAAAAACCTCCCGTTGTGGAAATCCATCTATGGTAATAGACAGTAAAAACTCCATAGAGTTGGTCTTTTGAACCCGCTTCAAGCTATCATGACAATTCACGAATCTTGGGGTAAACAATCTCTCTTGCTTATGTTTACTTTTTTCACCATTTGATTCTTGTACATAGGAAATGAGACTCAACTTTTTTACTGCAAATTTAGAAGCCGTTTTCTTTCACTCATATAACTATCTGGTTTAGTTCATCAACTCAAATGCTGAAGAAAAATAAAAATATATATAGTCAATCAAATCTTTTTATCCTTGTTTCTAGAAAGAAAAGAATTTTGATAAATTTTAGGTCTCACCGAATCACACGTAGAGATATTGATAACACACATAGAGCTAATGGTATTTCATAACTAATTGATTGAGCAGCTGCCCGTAGACCACCTAAAAAGGAATATTTATTATTTGATCCATACCCCGACATAAGAAGTCCAACGGGAGCAATACTTGAAATGGCAATCCAAAAAAAAACACCAATACTAAGATCGGCTAGAACAAGGTGATCACCAAAAGGAATTACTGAATAACTTAGAAAGATAGATATTACTGCTATGGATGGCCCAATACTGAATAAACGAGTATCTCCTGTAGATGGAATAAGGTTCTCTTTCAAAAGTAGTTTTGTCCCATCTGCTAGAGCTTGAAGAATTCCTAAAGGGCCGGCATATTCAGGCCCGATACGTTGTTGTATTCCTGCAGATATTTCTCTTTCTAACCAAACAATTACTAGTACACCTATTGTGATTCCTAATACAAGAGTCACAATAGGGACAAGCATCCATATGATCCCATAGACTTCTTTTAAGGATTCCAATTTGGAAAAAGAATTGATAGTCTCTATTTCTGTTGTATCAATTATCATTTCAACGATCAACTTCTCCCATAATGATATCTATGCTACCTAGTATTGTCATAATATCAGCCAATTTCATTCTTTTAACTAACTGAGGAAGAATTTGCAAATTGATAAAACCTGGTGGGCGAATTTTCCATCTCCAAGGAAAAACGCTCTGGTCTCCTATCAGAAAAATCCCCAATTCTCCTTTTGGGGCTTCAACTCTCACATAAAGTTCTTGTTTCGACAATTCAAAAGTTGGAGAAGGCTTTTTACTAATAAACCGATATTCAAAATCATTCCATTCAGGATCTTTTAATCTGTCAAAACGTCGCATTTCTAAATTTTCGTAAGGCCCTCCTGGAATTCCTTCCAGAGCCTGTTGAATAATCTTTATGGATTCTGTCATTTCACCGATTCGTACTAAATAACGAGCTAATGAATCCCCTTCTCGTTGCCATTGAACCTGCCAATCAAATTCGTCGTAAGACTCATAATGATCAACTTTACGAAGATCCCATTCTATTCCGGAAGCTCGTAGCATTGGTCCCGATAAACCCCAATTTACTGCCTCGTCTCTCCCAATAATGCCTACGCCTTCAACTCGTTCTAAAAAAATAGGATTCCGGGTAATAAGTTTTTGATACTCAGCAACCCCTGTTAAAAAATAATCGCAAAAATCCAAACATTTATCTATCCAGCCATAGGGTAGATCGGCAGCCACTCCTCCAATACGAAAATAATTATGCATCATTCGCATACCGGTGGCAGCTTCGAATAGGTCATATATCAATTCTCTTTCTCGAAAAATATAGAAGAAAGGGGTCTGTGCACCAATATCCGCCATAAAAGGACCGAGCCATAACAAATGAGAAGCTATCCGACTCAACTCCAACATAATGACTCTGATATAGCTAGCCCTTTTAGGTACTTGAATATTGCCTAATTGTTCGGGTCCATTTATGGTTATTGCTTCTGTGAACATAGTAGCTAAATAATCCCAACGTGTTACATAAGGCAAATATTGTATAATTGTTCGGTTTTCCGCAATTTTCTCCATCCCTCTATGTAAATAACCCAATATTGGTTCGCAGTCGACAACATCTTCACCATCTAGAGTAACGATGAGTCGAAGAACACCGTGCATTGATGGGTGCTGAGGCCCCATATTGACTATCATGAGGTCTTTTCTTGTAGTTGGTGCAGTCATAAGTTTTTTAACGATTCATTCTTCCATGAATTACTGAAAGTGAAAAGAAGTTCATCAAAATTTAATCGAAACATATAAGTGAAAATGAAATAACTCTTCAAATTAATCAAATTAACGAGTTTTTGTCTCTCGAATGTCCAACTGATTAATTAATTCTTTATAACGTACTCTATTTTTTTTTGCCAAATAAGCTAGCAGTCGTTGACGTTTTCCCAAAATTTTCTTCAAACCTCTCTGAGATAAATAGTCTTTTTTGTGCAATTCTAAATGTGAAGTAAGTCTCCGTATCTTATTGGTGAAATTGAATACTTGAAATTCAACAGATCCTTTCTTTTCTTTTTGAAAAATAACTGAAATGACAGAATTTTTTACCATAAATGAATTTCCCCTTTCTTTATTTTACAGATATGGATTTTTTAGAATTTTATTGATCAGTAATAATAATGCCAGTAATTTGAACGTGGTATATAGACTTAATTTCTTTATGAACCTCTAATTTTAGCAATTCCAATAAATTAATCAAATTTCAAATTTGATTCAGATAGGAATCCAAAAAGGTGGTAGGTACGTTTTTTTCAGTCACAAAAGCGAATAATTGAAACCTAAAATCCTAAAATGAAGAAGATTCTGTTGATTCATTTCTAGATCTAATCAATACCTTATTTTATTGATTTAGTATTGTCTACTCGAATTAGATTCGAATGAGATGTAAAACAAGGCATGTTTGCATTTGTTTGCTTTCAGATACTCTATACGAGACAGGGTATATAGTACTATCAATTAATTTTCAATCGTGGATACATATGTATCCTTAAGATACTGAAACGGCTACCATTATTGGTATCAAACCAATAACGATTCATACAAGCTAAATCTTCTAATCGATAATTAGGCCAAAGAAAGAACTTAAATTTAATTAATTTATTTTTATCTTTATAAAGGGGTTTCCGTTCACCCAAAAATTGACTCCAGTTTTTTACATTGGTTTCGTTGCAAAATACTGAATTTCTATCGACGACATTCCAATTCAAAGAATTAAAAAAACTTCGAATTCTCAATTCTCTACGACGTCTAGACCATAAAATATTTTCAGGAACAAGCAAATCAAAATGAGTTTTTTCTGTATTTATTCTTTGAGTTTGAGGTTGCAGAATGAATTCGTCAAAATTCTTTTTATCAACATATCTTTGTTCTCGGTATCTTTGATTAGTTTGGTGTTTACTTTTATGAACCAATGAAATACCTATGGTTTGATACATAATAAATTGTCCATTATGTTTTACAGACAACCGAATAGGTTCGATAATCAATACCCCCTTCTTCATCAAGTCTGTAAGAGGTAAATTTGCCTGAATCAGCATTATATCCAAACTCATTTCTCTCCTTTGAATTGACGATATAGTAATTTTGGTTGGATTTATCAGTCGAAGCAGGAGACAATATACCTTGATATTTTCGAGCATTCTTTTATTCAAAGCATCGTTCCATCTCAATTGAAAAAGCAAATAACGTTTCAAGAACAAATCTAGTTCTGCTTCCGTGTTGCTTTTGTATTGTTTTTTATTTTGACCCTTTTTTGTGTCTGATTCCACGTAATCTTTTTCAAGATCGGTTTGATGTTTTGAAAAAACAGGGCTCAGATTTCCTTTGTTTTCTATATCTGATCCGCGCTCTCTTTGACTTGGGGGTTCTTTTGTTTCTTGACTTCGATTCTTTATTTTTTTATTTGATGGTAGAAAAAAGTTTTGTTTTTGGTTTTTATTTTGAATAACATTTTCATTTGTATTCAAATTAAAAAGAAGGAATTTGCTTGGTATAATCCACGGTTTTATTTTATAGACATTATAAAGTAGTACAAATTCTGGGAAGAACCAAAATTCCAGATTCAATATGGGACGATTAAATATTTTTTCATTCATTCCCATCCAATCAAAAAAGACTTTTTTCGAATTTTTTTGAGTTTTTTCTGGATTTTGATGAGTTGTAAGATAAAAAACCCCTTTTTTCTCAATTTTATCAATTATTTGATAATTATTAATACCAATTTTAGTATTTGGATTACTGTTGGTATCGATCTTAACCCAGGCTTCAATATCTCCTTTTTGTCTAAGAGAAAAATGGATAATTTTCCAATCAAAATATTTTCTATCGAGATTTCTTTCTATATCTAGAATATTGACCTTTCTTAGATAATTATTGATATGAAGATTGCCGGGCATATCAACAAAGTTGTGTTTGGACGTGTTGGAATTATACGAAATTTCTAAGTTCTTCTTTACTTGAAAGGGTAATCTAGAAAAAAATGAGTCACTTTTATTTTCATAATTAATTGATTTATATGCTAAAAGACCATATCTATAACATTTTTTAAAATTATCTTTTTGGTTTGATAATGAATAGAGTTCCGAATCATTTTCTTTTTTGTAATGAATTAATTGGTCTTTTTCATATGAATTCCATTTGTTTAAGTTTCTATTTTTATTTTGAGCCATACAACTTTGATTAACCTTAGTTCGCCATTTTTTTGGCATTAATCTAGACCATCTAATCTGAGATAAATCGTATTGATAATGCCATCTTAACCAGTTTTTCCATTGATTGATTCTATAACTCTGAAGTTTCTTATGTTTTAATTCCGAATGAAATATTCCTAGTGTTTTAAAATAGTCCTTTATTTTAGTCTTAAGGAAGCAAGACGTTGTGTTATATTGAAGAACAGATCTAAATTTAGACAAATTAATAACTTGGGTTTGTGATAATTTGTAAAATACATATGCTTGTGACAAGTAGGATAAATCACAAAAAATATGTGAATTTTTCTTACTAATATTATAAAGTGACTTTTTTATAGTCGAAATAAAGATAAGGTGAATTTTTTTTTTATTAGTAATTT